GTCACATTGTGCAACAATGTACATCAAGAGTTTTTTTCACACACACAAAAAATATATGCATTCGGTCCTCGTTTTTGGGGTTTTTCGAGATAGCCAAAATGTATATTAGGGGGGAGGGGGGGTTTTTCCCAAAAAAAAAAATCAACAACTAATCGTCTTTCGCTTCGTCACCCAGAGGGCACCCTAAAAAAACCTTAATATTATGCTCGAATAGGAAGAAGTATGAGGAAAAAAGTGAAATGCATTTCCCATTAAACGTTTATAATATCTTAGATTAATGAGGATTAATGATATGTTTTTTTTCTAGTAAAGTTAAATTAACCACAAAATCGAAATGTGTCACCTATGACGTCATAACCTCCATCCTCCTGGGACTTGGTCAACTTGACAATTATAATTCAAGAATGAAAAGTATTGAGTAATATAAATATAATTGTCGAGGAAGATATGATGCTTATCTTAGTGTTTTTTGATCAGCCCTTGGGCATAGTTCATGCTTCATACCGAAAAAAAAAAACAGGGAGGGCAAGAAATCTTGAGACGATTAAGAGTAGAATGCCAGTTGAGGGAACTAGCGTGGAAGGAGTTCTGATACGTACAGAACTGTTGGTACTTAATGTTAGCCAAATGCGAGCATTTGATCAATTGTAGGGGAGTTTATTAGGAAAGTACCACAAACCGTACACTATATGTACTGAACGGATCATTGCGGGTTTCTTAGGTCCCCGCAATAAATTTGCTAAGTCAGTAAAATGAGGAGGAAAAGATCATAAGTAATGGAAATGTTATCTATAAGAAAATAAGGGTGGAGAATTTAAATGTTATGGACTAATTGATTTTTCAGAAAAATGGGGGTTAGCGATTTATGTTATGAAGTAGGGGAATATAGATTAATGAGTATTATACATAGAGATGTAATGAGGATGTGGTATATCTATTAATGATGATTAAGCATGTATGTTGTATGTGGTATATTAGAATATGTGGGCTAAGTCATTCATATGTACAACTGACTTACTCACAAAATTACGCAATTTGCATGATTTTATGACATACAGAGGATAGTTTAGGCAGAATCTTGGCTTTGGGAGCCAAGGGTAGGAGTTCAACCCTCTTTCCTCTGATGTTTTGGGGAGGAATTTCACCTCCGGTCTTCGGCTTACAAGGCCGACGCTTTGGGATTAAGCTACCAAAACATTAATTTAAGTTGAGCATTTTATTTTCGCATCAACCGGTTAATGGAATAATAATAAGAAATAGTAAAAAGTAGAAAATAGATGCGATTTGGCCAATAAGAATAAATGGTTGTTCAACTGGTTGACCTCCGATTCATGTTAAAATAATTGTGTTAGTGATGAGTACTCAAAATAGGAATTGAGTAAATGGACGGAAGGTGTTACTTCGTTGTTTTGAAGTGTGGAGAAGGGGGACTAATAGGAGAATAAAAATTGAGAATAAAAGAGCTAGAACGCCACCTAATTTATTAGGAATAGATCGAAGGATAGCGTAAGCAAATAGGAAATACCACTCAGGTTTGATATGGGGAGGGGTTACGAGGGGGTTTGCTGGGATGTAGTTTTCAGCGTCACCTAGAAGATTAGGTGAAAAAAGGGCCAAAAGGGTTAGTAATAGGATTACTATAAGGAAACCAAGGATGTCTTTGTATGAGAAGTAGGGGTGAAATGGGATTTTGTCTATATCAGAATTAATTCCAGTAGGGTTATTTGAACCGGTTTCATGGAGGAAGAGAAGGTGAATTAAGGTGAGTCCGAGAATTAGGAAGGGGAAAATAAAGTGGAAGGCGAAGAAGCGTGTTAGGGTGGCATTGTCGATTGAGAAACCCCCTCAAACTCACTGTACTAGTGTGTTTCCCACATATGGTAAGGCGGATAGAAGATTAGTAATAACTGTGGCCCCTCAGAAGGATATTTGCCCCCATGGTAAAACATAACCCACAAAGGCTGTTGCTATTAGTAAAAATAGTAAAATTACTCCAATATTTCATGTTTCTTTAGAGAGGTAGGAGCCATAATATAGTCCTCGGGCAATATGTAAGTAAATACAAATAAAAAAAATGGATGCTCCGTTAGCATGAATATTACGGATTAGTCATCCGTAATTAACATCCCGGCAAATGTGAATTACTGAGGAAAAAGCAAGGGAAATATCTGCAGTGTAATGTATGGCTAAAAATAGGCCTGTTAGGATTTGGATAATTAGGCAAAGTCCTAATAGTGAACCAAAGTTTCATCAGATTGAGATATTGGAAGGTGCTGGTAAATCAATTAGGGTGTGATTAATAATTTTAAAAAGTGGATGAGTTTTTCGGGTGTTAGTGATCATTATAATTCTTATAGTTGAATAAACAACGATAGTTTTTCAAGTTATTGGTTTTGGTTAAAATCCAAATGGGAATAATGATTTATTTTATGTTTGTAATATTAGTGGGTCTTATTTTGGGGTTAATGGCGGTAGCATCTAATCCATCCCCATATTTTGCAGCATTAGGATTAGTGATGGCGGCTGGGGTTGGGTGTGGTTTGTTGGTGGGGCATGGTGGATCTTTTTTGTCTTTGGTATTATTTTTAATTTATTTGGGGGGAATATTGGTAGTATTTGCTTACACGGCAGCACTTGCTGCCGAGCCTTACCCTGAAACGTGGGGGGACTGGTCTGTATTAATATACGTTGGTATTTATTTAATTGGGGTTTTTTTTACGGGTAAATATTTTGTTGTAAAGTGGGAGGGAGTTGGTTGGGTGGGGGTGGAGGAGATTAGTAAGTTGGAGATAGGTCGGGGGGAATTAGAGGGTGTGGCTATACTATATTCTAATGGGGGAGGAATGTTGGTGTTGGGGGGATGAGTTTTATTTTTGACGTTGTTCGTAATTTTAGAGTTAACTCGGGGTTTATCATATGGTGCTTTGCGAGTGGTTTAGGTTATAGTAATTAAAATAGCTAGGACTATTGTTAGGAAGAATAGTATTAAATAGGTTTTGATAGATCCTTGTTGGGGTTGAGTTGATAATTTAATTAAGAATGTTTGTTGAAGAAAGGAACTTTTTGGTCCAATTTTTTCATTTCAAGTTTGATCAATTAGGTGTGTTGAAATATGTTGAGCTCAGTTTAGGCTATTTTTTGGAAAAAGTCGATGGATAATTTGGGGAAAGTAGCCTAATATATTTGAGAAATGGTGGGTTGGTAGGGTTGGGGTAATTTTGAGTTGGGTATAGGTTAAATTGGCTAATTCTAATGCTAGTAGTAGGCCAATAATTGTTACTAGAATAGCTGATAGTTTTAATGGGTAAGTTATGGTTATGATTTGTGTTTTTGATGGTGGGAGATTAGAGGTAATAATTAAGCCGGCAAGAATACTTCCATAAGCGAGGCGTTTAATAGGGTTAATAAGTAGAATATTATTCTCATTAATTGGGGGGAAGGTTATAAATCGTGGATATTTTATTTGGGTAAAAAAAATAAGGCGTAAGCTATAAATGGCGGTAAAGGAGGTTGCGATAAGAGTTAAGGTTAGGGCCCAGGCGTTTAAATGGGAAGTGTTTATGGATTCAATGATGGCATCCTTAGAGAAGAATCCTGATAAAAATGGTATGCCTGTAAGGGCAAGGCTACCAATAGTTAAAGAGGAGGAGGTGAAGGGTAGAAGTTTATGAAGACCTCCTATTTTTCGAATATCCTGCTCATCATTAAGATTATGGATAATTGAGCCTGAGCAGAGAAAGAGTATTGCTTTGAAAAAAGCGTGGGTACAAATGTGAAAAAATGCTAGTTGTGGTTGGTTAAGTCCAATTGTAACTATTATTAAACCAAGTTGGCTGGATGTTGAAAAGGCAATGATTTTTTTAATATCATTTTGGGTTAAAGCACATGTAGCAGTAAATAAGGTGGTTAAGGCCCCTAAACAGAGACATGTTGTTAAGATGGTTTGGTTATTTTGCATTAATGGATGAAGGCGAATTAGGAGGAAGATACCGGCTACAACCATAGTGCTGGAATGGAGTAGAGCGGAAACTGGCGTAGGTCCTTCTATTGCTGAGGGTAATCATGGGTGGAGTCCAAATTGTGCCGATTTTCCCGCTGCAGCTAGAATTAATCCTAGCAGAGGAAGGGTTAGGTCTTTATCTTTAGATAAAAAAAAGAGTTGTTGGATTTCTCATGAATTTAAATTTATAGCTAATCAAGCTATGCTTAAGATAAGTCCAATATCTCCGACGCGGTTATAAATTACGGCTTGTAGGGCTGCAGTGTTTGCATCTGTCCGACTGTATCATCAGCCAATAAGCAGAAAGGATATAATTCCCACTCCTTCTCAGCCGATAAATAGTTGGAATATGTTGTTAGCGGTAACCAGAATGATTATTGAGATTAAAAAGAGGAGGAGATATTTGAAGAAGCGATTAATGTTGGGGTCTAAATGTATATATCAAAGGGCGAATTCAAGGATTGATCAAGTTACGTAGAGAGCAATGGGGGTAAAGATAATTGAATAGAAATCAAATTTAAAGCTTATGTTAATGTCAAAAGGTCCAATATTAATTCAATTTCAATTGGTTGTGATGGACTCCAAACCCTGGTCTAAATAAATAAATAGGGGGATTAAGCTAATGAAGAAGGAGATTTTTACAGCTGCTTTGGCGTAGGAAGATGATCAATCAGTATTAAATTTTTTAAGGAAAGGGGGTAAAATTAGTGGGTAAAGTAGAATTGTAAAGATAAGAAGAAAAGTGGAATTGAAGATTACGTTCATAGCCCTTGCTTGGAGTTGCACCAAGAGTTTTTGGTTCCTAAGACCAATAGATAACTATTATCTTTCAAGGGCTAAGTGAGCCGTGGATTTGAACCACGGTAAAAAGAATTAGCAGTTCTTTGTGTCCCAGACCTCTCTTGGTGATTAAAAAGATTTTAACTTTTGTTTTTAGAACCACAATCTAATGTTTTTGTTAAACTATAATTACAAAAAGTTCAGCCTCAGATAAGTTCTGGTTTAATAATTAATAAAAGTATAGGGAGAAGGTGGAGTGAGAGGAGAAGGTGTTCTCGTGTAAATGAAGGGTTCAGAGAGAGCATATGTTGAGGGGTAAAACCCCGTTGTGTTATTAAAAATATATAAAGGGAATATGAGGCTGTAATTAGTACTCCTAAACCAGTTAATAAAATGGTTCAGTTGGATCAATTAAATAAGGAGGTAATAATAAGGAGTTCGCCTATAAGATTAGGAGTTGGTGGGAGAGCGAGATTAGCGAGGTTAGTAAGGAGTCATCAGGTTGCTATTAGTGGAAGAACAATTTGGATGCCTCGTGCTAGGAGAAGTGTTCGGCTATGAATGCGCTCATAGTTAGTATTAGCTAAGCAAAATAAGGCTGATGAGATTAACCCATGTGCGATCATTAATGTAATTGCTCCTGCAAAGCTTCATGGTGTTTGGATTAGAATTGCGCTAGCAACTAATCCCATATGGCTTACTGAGGAATAAGCGATTAGGGATTTTAAATCAGTTTGTCGAAGGCAGATGGAGCTAGTCATAATTACACCTCAGATGGCTAAAATTAAGAAGGGATATACTATTTCTTTAGTTAAAGGATTAAGAATAATAATAATTCGTATTATTCCATAGCCACCTAGTTTAAGTAAAATTGCAGCTAAAATTATTGATCCGGCGATAGGAGCTTCAACATGGGCTTTGGGAAGTCAAAGGTGGACTCCATAAAGGGGTATTTTTACTAAAAAGGCAACTAAGCAGGCCACTCATCAAAATTTGTCAGCTCATGATATGAGATTTAAGGGTTTGGAGTATTGTATAATAACTATGGATAGTGAGCCTAAATCGTTTTGTAAAAGAAGAAGGGCGATAAGTAGTGGGAGGGAGCCAATTAAGGTGTAAAATAGGAAATATGTTCCTGCATTTAAACGTTCGGTTTGATTTCCTCATCGTGTGATAATAATGAGTGTAGGGATAAGTGTAGTTTCAAATATAACATAAAATATAATTATTTCTGTAGCACTGAAGGCTATGATTAGGGAAATTTGAAGTGAAATTAAAAGTGAGATGTAAGTGCGTTGGCGTTGAATTGGTTCAGTGGAAATATGATTTTGACTTGCTAGAATTATCAATGGGAGAAGCCAACAGGTAAGGATAAGTAGGGGAGCGGAGAGTGGGTCAATGCCAAAGTAATAGTTTGAAAAATCTCATGCCACATCTGAGTTTCATTTAAATCAAAGTAGGCTTAGTGTTGCAATTAGGAGGCTATGGGCTATTGTAGTTGATCACAATCATTTTTTTGGTAATAATCATGTGACAAAGAGTAGTATAATTGTTGGAATTAAAACCTTTAACATTGGAGTAGGTTTATGTTTTGGAGGAGGTCCGAACCATGGGTTCGGGTAGCTGCCACTAATAAAGCTAATCCTGTGCTAGCTTCACAGGCGGAAAATGTTAGAAGAATTATTGGAATAGTTGAGCAGGAAACGGAGTTTAATGTTATTGATCAAAGGGCAATAGCAATAAATAAGGATAGTATTATTCCCTCTAAGCATAAGAGGGCGGATAAAAGGTGGGATCGGTTAAATGCGAGACCTATTAGACCTAAAATGAATGCTGAGCTAAAGCTAAAATAAATAGGGGACATAAGGTGTTTATGGATTTTAACCATAATTTACTAAGCCGAAATTAGTGGTCTTTATTTAGACTAAACACCTTACTCTGCTCATTCAAGGCCCCCTTGAAGTCATTCGTAAATTAGGCCTGCGGTTAATAAAATAATAATGCTTGTTGCTCAAATTAGAGAGGTATTTGGTGTAGGTAGTTGATTACCTCAAGGTAATGGTAGTAGGAGGGCGATTTCTAAATCAAATAGGAGGAAGAGGATTGCTACAAGAAAGAAACGCAATGAAAATGGAAGACGTGCGTTTCCTAGGGGATCAAAGCCACACTCGAATGGGGATAATTTTTCATTATCTGGATTTAATGAAGGGAGTCAAAATGCTAAAATAGCAAGGATTAGGGAAATGAGGGCCGTAATCGCGACAGAGACTGTGATGAGATTCATTACTTTTCCTTGGATTTTAACCAAGATTAAATAATTGGAAATCATTTGTACTAGATTATACTAGAAAAGTAATTATGAGCCTCATCAATAGATGGAAACATAAAGGAATAGTCATACTACATCTACAAAGTGTCAATACCATGCAGCGGCTTCAAAGCCAAAGTGGTGTTGTGATGTAAAATGATATTGGATCTGCCGTAGTAAACAAATTACTAAAAATGTTGAACCGATAATGACGTGGAGGCCATGAAAACCTGTGGCCACAAAGAATGTTGATCCATAGACGCCATCAGCGATAGTGAAAGGGGCTTCGTAATACTCTATGGCTTGGAGGGCTGTAAAATAAAATCCAAGGGCTACGGTAAGGGTTAGGGCTTGAATGGCTTCTTTCCGGTTTCCTTCTATTAGACCATGATGGGCCCAAGTTACTGTAACTCCGGAAGCTAAGAGAACTGCGGTATTTAGGAGGGGAACTTCAAATGGGTCCAGGGGAAAGATTCCTGCTGGTGGTCAAAATCCACCTAGTTCAGGCGTTGGTGCAAGACTGGAGTGGTAAAAGGCTCAGAAAAAACCTAGAAAAAAGAATACTTCCGAGGTAATAAATAAAATTATTCCATAACGGAGCCCCTTTTGGACAGGGGGAGTATGGTGGCCTTGAAATGTACCCTCTCGAATAATATCTCGTCATCATTGAATTATAGTTAGAAGGAGGAGGGTTAATCCAAGGTAAAGGAGGGTCATAGAATGGAAATGGAATCAGATGGCTAAGCCTGATGTTATTAATAAAGCAGCGACAGCTCCTGTTAATGGTCATGGGCTAGGGTCAACTATGTGGTATGCGTGTGCTTGGTGAGCCATTAAACGTTTTCTTGTAAATAAAGGCTTAGTAAAAGGACAAAGACATATGCTTGAATTATTGCTACAGCGACTTCCAAAATAGTTAGTAAGAATAAAATTAAAGATGTTAATAAAGCTACAGTTGGTATAATTGTTAGAAGAACGAAGGCTGCTGTGGCGATAAGTTGTATAAGAAGATGACCAGCTGTTAAATTAGCGGTTAATCGCACTCCTAATGCTAAGGGTCGGATAAAGAGGCTAATAGTTTCGATAATAATGAGGACGGGGATTAATGGGGTGGGAGTGCCTTCGGGTAGAAGGTGGCCAAGGGCCACAGTAGGTTGATTAAGTAAGCCTACTAATACTGTTGTTAGTCAAAGTGGAATGGCAAATGCTATGTTAAGAGATAATTGGGTTGTTGGTGTAAAGGTATACGGTAATAAGCCAAGGAGGTTAATGGTAATTAAAAATAGTATAAGAGCTGTCAGAATTATAGCTCACTTATGGCCCCCAAAATTTATGGGCTGTAATAATTGATAAGTGAATCGATTAATAAATCATGATTGGAGTGTTAGTACTCGGTTATTCAACCATCGATTTGTTGGAGTAGGGAAAATTAATCATGGAATTATAATTGCTATAGCAATTAATGGTACTCCAAGAAAGGAGGGGCTTAAGAATTGGTCAAAGAAGCTTAGGTTCATGGTCAGTTTCAGGGTTCTGGTTTAAGTTTTTCAGTATTTTTTGGTGTGGGTTTATCATTAAATGAGTGTTTTGTTACTTTTTTTGGTAAAACAACTAGGAAAAAAATTCATGAAAATATAAGGATTAAAAATCAGGGGGAAGGATTAAGTTGGGGCATATCATTAAGGGTGATATGGAGTCACCAATTTTTAGCTTAAAAGGCTAATGCTTACCCGATTTAGCTTCTTAATGAGGCTTCTTTTAGTATTAATGAAGATCAAGTTTCGAAGTGTTTTAGTGGAACTGCTTCTACGACGATGGGTATAAAGCTGTGGTTAGCGCCACAAATTTCTGAACATTGTCCATAATAAACACCTGGACGTGGGGAAATAAAAGCGGTTTGATTCAATCGGCCTGGGACTGCATCTATTTTTACTCCCAGGGCTGGGACAGTTCACGAGTGTAAAACGTCCTCTGCAGAGACTAAAACACGAATAGGGGATTGTATGGGGACAACTATTCGGTGATCGGTTTCCAGCAGGCGGAATTGTCCTGGGTTTAAATCAGGTGTTTGAATTATGTAAGAGTCAAAGGATAAGTCTTCATAATCTGTATACTCATAACTTCAGTATCATTGATGGCCTATAGCTTTAATGGTGAGATGGGGTTCATTGATTTCATCTATAAGATACAAGATCCGTAAGGACGGGAGGGCAATTATAATAAGAATTACAGCGGGTAAAATAGTTCATACAATTTCAATTTCTTGAGAATCTAAAATATATTTATTTGTTAATTTTGTTGAAACTATTGCTGCAATAGTGTAAAGAACTAGGGTGCTAATTAAAAATACAATTATTAATGTGTGATCGTGAAAATAAAGAAGTTCTTCCATAACTGGGGAGGCTGCATCTTGGAATCCTAATTGTGATGGGTGTGCCATTAATTAAAGACACGTGAGGTTTAAACTCACGATTCTGTCTTGACAAGGCAGTGTAATATATTTTACTAGTATCTCAAAAGAAAGTGGCAGAGTGGTGATGTGGTTGGCTTGAAACCAATTTATGGGGGTTCGATTCCTTCCTTTCTTGTTTTAAAAAGAAGTTCGTTGTACTTGAACGAATGCTGGTTCTTCGTAGGTGTGGTAAGGTGGTGGACACCCATGAAGTCACTCAACGTTTGTGTGGGGTAATTCAATTGATAATACTTCTCGTTTAGAAGCAAACGCTTCTCAAATAATAAATAAAAATATAATCACAGCGACTAAGGAAATTAATGATCCAATTGAGGAGACCGTGTTTCAGAGAGCATAGGCATCTGGATAGTCGGAATATCGTCGTGGTATACCGGCTAAACCTAAAAAATGTTGAGGGAAAAAGGTTAGGTTAACTCCAATAAATATTACTAAAAACTGAGTTTTTGTTCAAGTGGAATGAAGAGTGTACCCAGTAAATAATGGGAATCAGTGAATAAAGCCGGCTATAATGGCAAATACTGCTCCTATTGATAGGACATAGTGGAAATGGGCAACTACATAGTAAGTATCATGAAGAACAATATCTAAAGAAGAATTTGCTAATACAATTCCTGTTAATCCTCCTGCTGTAAATAGGAAAATGAAACCAAGAGCTCAAAAAAGAGGGGTTTCTCATTTAATAGTTCCGCCGTGTAGGGTCGCTAATCAACTAAAAACTTTAACACCTGTTGGGATGGCAATAATCATTGTTGCTGAGGTAAAATAAGCTCGAGTGTCAACGTCTATTCCTACTGTAAACATATGATGAGCTCAAACGATAAAACCAAGTAAGCCGATTGCTATTATTGCTCAAACCATTCCCATATAACCAAAAGGTTCTTTTTTGCCTGAGTAATAAGCAACCACATGGGAAATTATTCCAAAGCCTGGGAGAATTAAAATATAGACTTCTGGGTGTCCGAAAAATCAGAATAAGTGTTGATAAAGGATTGGGTCCCCACCCCCTGCAGGGTCAAAAAATGTTGTGTTTAGGTTACGGTCGGTTAACAATATTGTGATTGCAGCTGCGAGGACTGGGAGAGAGAGGAGGAGGAGGACAGTAGTTACAAGGATTGATCAAACGAAGAGTGGTGTTTGATACTGGGAGATAGCTGGTGGTTTCATATTAATAATGGTTGTAATGAAATTAATAGAGGCTAGGATTGAAGAGATACCGGCTAAATGTAGGGAAAAAATTGCTAAATCTACAGATGCTCCGGCGTGAGCTAAATTTCCTGCAAGAGGAGGATAAACCGTTCAACCAGTGCCGGCCCCTGCTTCAATTCCGGCTGAGGCAAGTAGTAAAAGTAGTGAAGGAGGTAAAAGTCAGAAACTTATATTATTTATTCGTGGAAAAGCTATATCTGGTGCGCCAATTATTAAGGGGACTAATCAATTTCCAAATCCTCCAATTATGATTGGCATTACCATAAAAAAGATTATCACTAAAGCGTGGGCAGTAACGATTACATTGTAAATTTGATCATCTCCAAGAAGAGTACCGGGCTGGCTTAATTCTGCTCGGATAAGTAAACTTAGGGCGGTGCCTACTATTCCTGCTCATGCACCGAAGATTAAGTAAAGGGTGCCGATGTCTTTGTGATTTGTAGAAAAGAATCAACGGTTAATTGCCACAGGTAAGATGGCTGAGAACTAAGCGGCGGATTGTAGTCCCGTGAACAGAGGTTAGATTCCTCTTCATACCAGCTCTGAAGTAGATTTACGTCGGATTGCAAATCCGAAATCGGAGGTTAAACCCCTCCCCGAGCTTTCCTCCCCTTTTTCCTCCCAGGGGAGGAAAGTAGGTAAAAGTTCGCTGGATGGAACGCTTAGCTGTTAATTGAGATTTTGTAGGATCAAGGCCTGCTTACCTAGAAGGTTTTAGCTTAATTAAAGTATCTGGGTTGCATTCAGAAGATGTGAGATAGAATCTTGCAAATCTTAACAGAAATTGGGAGATTTCCACTCTCGCTTAAAGCTTTGAAGGCTTTTGGTCTATATTAGCCTAAATTTCTTAAAGGGTTAATATAAAAATGGTTGGGGTTAGTGGGAGAAGTAGGATAGAGAGGCAAGCGGTTGTTATTAATAAAAGGTTCGATTGGATAATTTTTGTTCGTCAAGATGATGATAGGTAGATAGAGTTTGGGGGTATTGTTAGAGTTATGGAGTAACATAGGCGTAAATAAAAAAATAGGCTGAGAAGGGCTGCAAAGGCTATAATGGTAGCGGAGATATTTAAATTTTGTTTAGTTAGTTCTTGTAGAATTAATCACTTTGGTATAAATCCGGTTAGTGGGGGGAGGCCACCAAGGGATAGTAGGGTTATTAAGGTAATAATAGATAGGAGCGGGGATTTAATTGTTGAGGTAGTAATGGAGTTAATTTCAGTGGAGTTAAATATTTTGAATAGTAGGAAGGTTGTTAAGGTTATAATAATATATAGGATTAGGTTAAGTTGGGTGAGATTGGGGGAATAGTGTAGGATTGTCACTATTCAGCCAAGGTGAGCAATTGATGAGTAAGCTAAGATTTTTCGCAGTTGGGTTTGGTTAAGCCCTCCTCATCCCCCTACGATGACAGAGGTAACACCTAAAAATAATAGTAGATTTGGGTTTAATATAGGATGTAATTGAAGAAGAATGGCAAATGGAGCAAGTTTTTGTCAAGTTGATAAGATCAAACCTGTAGTGAGATTTAGTCCTTGAAGGACTTCTGGTAGTCAAAAATGTAAGGGTGCGAGGCCAATTTTTAAGGCTAGTGCGATGGTTATAAGTGTGGCAGATGTTGGATTAATTATTTCAAGAAGGCTTCACTCCCCGGAAGCTCAGGCGTTTGTTACGCTAGCAAATAGGAGTAAAGCAGAGGCGGTTGCCTGTGTAATGAAGTATTTTGTGGTTGCTTCTACTGCTCGTGGGTGGTGTTGGTTAATTATTAGAGGAGTAATAGCTAGGGTATTAATTTCAAGACCTATTCATATAAATAATCAGTGTGAGCCTATAAATGTTATTGTGGTGCCTAGGCCTAGGCTGTAGATGATGATGGTTAGTACAATTGGATTCATTAGTAAGGGAAGGATTTAAACCAACATGGTTGGGGTATGGGCCCAAAAGCTTGTGTTAGCTGACTTTACTTAGGAAGTGGTGTAGTTGGAAGCACTAAGAGTTTTGATCTCTTAAGTATAGGTTCGAATCCTGTTTTTCTAGGAGGAAGTGAAAAGGTTTTAACTTTTATTATCCACTCTATCAAAGTGGTCCTTTAATTCAGGCACACTTCCAGCTAAGTCAGAGGAGGGAGACTTGTTAGAGCAACAGGTAAGGTGATATGTCATAAAATAAGGGCTAAGGTGAGGGGTAGGAAGTTTTTTCAAACTAAGTGTATAAGTTGATCATATCGGAAACGGGGGTAGGATGCTCGAATTCATAAAAAAACAAGAGTTAAAAGGGTGGCTTTAATCATTAGGATAAAGGTTGAGATTTGTGGTGTTAATGGGTTATAGGAGGTACCTAAAAATAGAATTACAGAAAGGGTGTTTATTATTAGGATGTTTGTGTATTCGGCTAAGAAAAATAGGGCAAATGATCCTCCAGCATACTCAATATTAAAACCTGAGACTAATTCTGATTCCCCCTCAGTGAGATCAAATGGTGTCCGGTTTGTTTCTGCTAGGGTTGAAATATATCATATTATAGCTAGGGGTCAGGCTGGAATTAGAAATCAAATTGATTCTTGGGCCAAATTAAATGTATGAAGGGTAAATCCCCCTGCGAAAATAATTATTGATAGTAGAATTAGGCCTAGGCTCACTTCGTATGAAATAGTTTGTGCTACAGCTCGAAGTGCCCCTATAAGAGCATATTTTGAGTTTGATGCCCATCCTGATCCTAAAATTGTATATACAGTTAAACTTGAGATTGCTAGAATAAATAGAAGACCCAGGTTAATATTAATAATTGAATGTGGGAGAGGGAGTGGTATTCATATAAGGAGGGCTAGGGTGAGTGCAAGGGTTGGGGTGGCTAAAAATAAAAATGGGGAAGATGATGAGGGGCGGATTGGTTCTTTAATAAAGAGTTTAACTCCGTCTGCGATGGGCTGTAAAATGCCGTATGGCCCTCCAACAATGTTTGGGCCTTTACGAAATTGTATGTAGCCAAGAATTTTTCGTTCTACCAGGGTAAGGAAAGCAGTGGCTAAGAGAATTGGAATAATATAGGCAAGAGGATTAATAAGGTAGAGTATAGTGGGTTGAAGCATGGTTAAGGAGAGGATTTGAACCTCTGGATTAAAGGACTTAGGTCTTTCGCATTTACCAGGCTCTGCCACCTTAACAACCCTTATCTTGGGTTTTAGGTAATATTTTCTTACCTAATTTAGCTTGTTTCAATAGGTGAAAAAGGAGCATGCCTAAGGCATAGGCTCCATTTTTCCGGTCCTTTCGTACTAGGAAAAATTAATTCATAGATAGAAACTGACCTGGATTTCTCCGGTCTGAACTCAGATCACGTAGGACTATTAATCGTTGAACAAACGAACCCTTAATAGCGGTTACACCATTAGGATGTCCTGATCCAACATCGAGGTCGTAAACCCTTTCGGCGATAGGGACTCTAGGAAAGGATTGCGCTGTTATCCCTAGGGTAACTTGGTTCATTGATCAGTAAGTCCTGGGTCATTGTTCGATAAATATTTTATCAACTAAAGCTGTCGTTTTAGTTTTTAAGTACTTAGTACTCAATCGATAAGGGGGATTTGTTTTTCCCCTCGGTCACCCCAACCAAAAACAATTAAATTAAGAATATTATGAGATTTAAGCCCTTGGGTAAGGAATTTTTACAAAATTAATCTAAGTGTTTGAAGCTCCATAGGGTCTTCTCGTCTAATGATATTATTCCCGCTTCTTCACGGGAAAATCAATTTCATCGATTAGAAAATAGAGACAGTTAAACTCTCGTGATGCCTTTCATACAGGTCTTCATTTAAAAGACAAGTGATTACGCTACCTTCGCACGGTCAAAATACCGCGGCCGTTAAACATTGTCACAGGGCAGGCGGGACCTCTTATAATAATCAAGAGGCGATGTTTTTGGTAAACAGGCGGAGTTTATGTTTGCCGAGTTCCTTTATTTTCTTTTAATCTTTCCTTAAAACACTCCTGTGTAGGGTTAACGGTGAATTAAATAAGATTTTCTAGTTAATGATAAATCATTATTATGCCCTCAGTTTGGGTCCGTTAATTATCAGTGATTTAATTCTCTCTGATTTACACTTGTGTAAGGGAGAGGTTTGGCCTCATATTACTCATTTTAGCATAAGTTCTTTTATCTTTATAAAAAAACCCAATAAAAACAAGGGGGTTTTGAGATAGTATCGAAATTATAGGATTAGATAAGGTTGGAGCTGTGACGCTTACTTTACAGATGGCTGCTTTTAGGCCTACTGGGGAAGAATCCTTTAATAAATATGATCATTACCCACCTTAAAAAGTTGTGTCTTAATTTAGAAGGGCTGTACCTCTTCTAAATAACTATTAATTCTTATTTTTTATCTTAAGGTGATATTTCTTAGTTGATAATAAGAAAAAATTAATGCAGAATTTAAGTTCTTTTCTTGGGTAACCAGCTATCACTAAACTCGATAGGTTTGTCACCGCTACTCGGAAGTCTTCCCACTCTTTTGCCACAGAGACGGGTTGGCTCTAATATGCTGCTCCGGAGTAGCTCGTTTAGTTTCGGGAAAATAGACTTAAGGTCTCTTTGCCTAGTTGATCTTGCTAAATCATGATGCAAAAGGTACGAGATTGAGTCTCTGCTTTGTATTACTTTAATGGTTATTTCATTTCTTTTTCAACTTTCCCTTGCGGTACAATTTATTGCGCTGAAATCTTGGTTCTGTCACCCATACTAAAAGGATTAAAATGTTTTAATTTTTACAGTAAAAGGCTGGGTAATTAATAGTGTTATGTTTAGGAGTTAATTAGGCTAGTTTTAAGGTTCAAAATGGCCCGAATTGCACGGGTGTCTTCTCGGTGTAAGGGAGATGCTTTACTAGCTTAGCTACATTTTGATACCAAGTGCACTTTCCAGTACACTTACCATGTTACGACTTGCCTCCTCTTGATTGGATAAATTTTTTATGGAAAAGTATAGGATTATTGAGGAGAGTGACGGGCGGTGTGTGCGCGCTTTAGAGCCGGCTTCAGGGAAATGTTCTAATTTTCCCTTACTGTTAAATCCACCTTGAAGTAGTTTTTCAGTTTACTATCCGTGTTTTCTTAATAGAAAATGTAGCCCATTTCTTCCCACTTCATTCGCTACACCTCGACCTGACGTTTGGAATTTAATTCTTTTTGCTTACTTTTTACCTTTCACAAGGTGAGCTGACGACGGCGGTATATAGGCGGTATTGGCAAGGAGTGGTGAGGTTTAACGGGGATTATCGGTTACAGAACAGGCTCCTCTAGGGGGGTCTGAAGCACCGCCAAGTCCTTTGGGTTTTAAGCTAGCGCTTGTAGTACTCTGGCGGACAATATGGTAAATTATTGTCTAAGTTTGTAGATGGGCATAGTAGGGTATCTAATCCTAGTTTGGGGCCCAACTGTCGTGGAATCAAGGTTTCTATATTAGTAAAGTCACTTTCGTTGTTGATGTTTCCAATCATGGGTGCGTATAACAGCTTGATGGGGTCTTAACTTTAGTTGTTGTAGATTTTCCTGTAACCACCCTTTACGCCGGGTGAGTATTAATTTGGGTTACTCGTATAACCGCGGTGGCTGGCACGAGATTTACCAACCCAGTAAACTCTAACTGACTCAAGCTTGCGCTTATAAGTCAATGTTTATTACTGCTGAGATCCCTTGGGGGTGTGGCTAAGCAAGGTGTCTTGGGCTACGTGTGTGTGCCTGATACCAATTCCTAATGAGTTAATAGACTGATTAGGACATTCTCACGGGGATGCTGAAACTTGCATGTATAATTTTAGTTGCAATTAATACTGAGGCCAGGACCAAACCTTTCATGCCTGCGAAAAATTTTTAATTTCTATCTTAGCATCTTCAGTGCCATACTTTAAATTAAGCTACACTAGC